GTAAGTGCTTTATAAACATATGTAGAAAAAAATATATTTCATTTAGATCCTTTATGCTTACGATAACTAGTTATTTTGGTTTTCTACTAGCGGCTTTAACTATAACCTCCGCTCTATTTATTGGTTTAAGCAAGATACGACTTATTTAAAATTTATATTTGAAATGAATAATAAACCTTTCCGTGAGATTCCATGTATTCTATAGTTACTTACAGCCTCAATTGTCAATTCTTGGTCATTGAGATTCATGCCAATTCGGATTAGTATTTAGGTATATATATATTACCTCTTTTTTTTCTTTCAAACAAATTGAAATGATTGAAGTTTTTCTATTTGGAATCGTCTTAGGTCTAATTCCTATTACTTTGGCTGGATTATTCGTAACTGCATACTTACAATACAGACGTGGTGATCAGTTGGACCTTTGATTAATATCTCTTTTTTTTATCGACCTCCTCCTTTTTTTATTTAATCCACAGGAGGTCAAATTCCTATTGCTGTGCAAAAGTTACTGAATCCATTTCAGTCTAATTTGATCTAAGAATAAAAAAATCACGCTCTGTAGGATTTGAACCTACGACATTGGGTTTTGGAGACCCACGTTCTACCGAACTGAACTAAGAGCGCTTTCTTATATGAATAGATAAGACTGTAAAGAAAAGAAAGAAAAGGATTACCCATTTATTTTGGATGCATAGTATTATTGAAATACTATGCCCAATTAAAATCGATCTCAGACGATCCCTCGTTACTGCTCAAAGTAGCAGTAATAGGTAGGGATGACAGGATTTGAACCCGTGACATTTTGTACCCAAAACAAACGCGCTACCAAGCTGCGCCACATCCCTTCCATTGTTCTACAGTGTCATTGTAGAGAATTCCTGTCTTGTTTTCCACATCGTTATTTCCTCCGTTGATATACACAATTTTCTGCCCATTTCATCTTTTTTTTTTGTCTCATTTAACATATAATATTTAACATATATTAACATAACATATATTAACATATAATAATAATCATAGTAAAAGACTTGTATACATATACAAAAATAAATGAGTATTTCTCGCAAATGCTCGGTAAGGGGGAGATGCTTTTTTCTGTTTTAAGAAAAGATAAAATCCTATTTACTTTTACTGGATCATTGTACAAAATTTAATATATTAATATTAGAGGAATCTTATGGATTACGTGTACAACTATAAGTAGTCCTTAACTACCGATTTATGTATTACAATAAAAAAGGAGGGTTTTCGATGCGAGATTTAAAAACATATCTCTCTGTGGCACCAGTACTAAGTACGCTATGGTTCGGGGCTTTAGCAGGTCTATTGATAGAGATTAATCGTTTTTTTCCGGATGCGTTGACATTCCCCTTTTTTTCATTTTAGTTATTGAGATGGTAAGGAATGAAGAAGGTTAAAGATAGAATCAAATATCTGTGACTAACCCCCCCTCTCCTCTTTTCTCTTTTTTCCCTTTTTTCCATTTTTAAAATAAGGGAGGAAAGGGAAAAAATAAGAGTGGATTCAACATAGGGAGGTTCGGGTTCAATAAAAAAATGAATATTAATAAAAAATAATAGAGTAATGGGGGAGTAGAATAGAAAATGTGGGTCTAAGGGAAGAGTATTATACAAGATATTTAAAAGTATTATACAAGATATTTAAATGAGAAATGAAATACTGTACTTCGATTTGAAATAGAGTTTATAAATCTTTGTATTACTTATTATTTTTTATTTTCATTTTATTTACTATGACTTTAATTTACTATGTACTTTGATCTTTCTTTTAGAATTCGATTTCAAGTTAGTAATTTCTATTTGTTTTCCTTCCTTTCTTCTTCTTCGTTTTGTAGAAGAGTTGAATAAATCAAAAATCCAAAGGAGGTTCATGGCCAAGGGTAAAGATGTCCGAGTAACGGTGATTTTGGAATGTACCAGTTGTGTCCGAAACGAGGTTAATGGGGTATCAAGAGGCATTTCCAGATACATTACTCAAAAGAACCGTCACAATACACCTAATCGATTAGAATTGAGAAAATTCTGTCCGCATTGTTACAAATATACAATTCATGGGGAGATAAAGAAATAGGGCGAACTGAATATTACCCTTTCAAGGAAGGGTAAAAAATAACATTATATATAACATATTTAAATACAAAATAAACAAATCCTATATCCGTGACTTTCAAAATGAGAATTAAGAAATAGGATTTTCGAGATAAAAGATAAAGATAAGGAATAAACTAAAACAAACTATGGATAAATCCAAACGACCCTTTCTTAAATCCAAGCGATCTTTTCGTAGACGTTTGCCCCCGATTCAATCAGGGGATCGGATTGATTATAGAAATATGAGTTTAATTAGTCGATTTATTAGTGAACAAGGCAAAATATTATCTAGACGAGTGAATAGATTGACCTTGAAACAACAACGATTAATTACTATTGCTATAAAACAAGCTCGTATTTTATCTCTGTTACCCTTTCTCAATAATGAGAAACAATTTGAAAGAAAGGAGTCGATCGCTAGAACTACTGGTCTTAGAACCAGAACCAGAAACAGAACCAGAAACAGAACCAGAACCAGAAATAACTAGGCTTACTTTGGAATCATAATTTTAATGGAATCATAATTAGAATCCGAACTCAAAGGCAGATTGGTATTTTTCCGAGAATCCAGATTAGATTATCGGGTCGTAAGAAAAAAAAGAATTGGAGAAAGCTTTTTCTACTGAGCGCGTTCATTCGTTTTGACTATTTTAGCATATTTTTTTTATCCCAGTAATTTCTACTCTACCTTCCCGGAGTTCATTCTCCGGGAAACCCCGTTTAAATTATTCCGACGGACTTTTTATAACCCACTTCTTTTATTATCTCATTGGAAATCGTATAAAGACAATCCCTATTTAATATAGCTATTTGTGCAAGTATTTTACGATTAAGAAGCAACCGTCCCTTGTACAGATCGTGTATTAATCTACTATAACTATAGGATACCCCTATTTCGCGAATTACTGCGTTTATCCGAGTTATCCACAACCGACGAAAATTTCTCTTTTGACTGCCCCGATCCTGATGAGCCGAAAACAAAGCTCTTATTTTCTGTTGAGTAATAGTTTGAGTAAGTCTTGAATGGGCCCCTCGAAAGCTCGATGCAAATAAACGAATTTTTGTTCTACGTCTACGAGCTATATATCCCCGTCTAATTCTAGTCATTGAATAGATGAAACTTCCATCGAATAACGAATTTATTTCTTTTCTTTCAGTTATTCTTTTCCCCTTTCCTAATCTATTAAGAACAAAACGGATTTTTCCAATGTATAAAATAACAATTCCAAGGGCTTTGGCTACTATAACCTTCCTGACCGCGATTTTTTCTTTTTTTTAGGCATTTCAATGCGGAATAAAGAAATTCTATTGTGTTATAGGTGTCAAAAATAGAAAAAAAATGGATAAAGAAATAGCGGGTTCCTTCGTTTCTATGGTGCCTTCCTAAACGGTGAGGTCTTCTCTATACACCGGAGCCTTTACTTCATTTAATCAACGTTATTGGTAACTTGTATAGTTCACCCTTTTTGGCTCTACCCATGAATTATCCAGCAACAGGCCTTTCACAATGAGATCTACCTATACAGTAACGGTATTTAATTATGAAACTTAGCTGGGTAGCTGACCCTCTTAGTCCGTTCTTGCCAGAGTAGGAGCTTAATCTTTATGCCTTTTTTTTTATTTTTTATTTATTTAAAAGTTTAAAAGTAAATTAAATAAGTAAAAATGAAATAAATTTAATTAAAATTAAATTAAATAAATTAAAAAAAAATTCAAATTAAATAAGTAAATAAGAAAGTAAATAAAAAAAAGATTTCCTCCGCTTAATGGCTAACCATTTGCTACCAATGGAGAATTACTTCTCATCTTAAATTGAGATTTGCACCAACGGAAACCATAAAATTTATCCACAATGTAGGAATGTGATAGCTTTTATTATTATTTTTTTTTATATAGTGAATGGAGTCCCTTCTTACATTCTATACTATTCACCGGTACTGATCATTGATACTGGAAAGTTTTTTTCTTGCTTTTGTACCAGCTCATGGTATGATCTAAACGAGTCGCACATACACCCGAGTACATGTTCCTCGACGTTGAGGGCATCCCCGAAGAGCAGGGGATTTCGTGACATTTCTGATTGGCTGTCTTGTATTTCTAATAAGTTGTTTAATAGTTGGCATGCTGAATTTATACATAATGGGCTGGTTTAGATTGATCCTAACCGGAGAATTCTGAATTACTTCCAGTTATTCGAATAGTAAAATCATAGATAAAATCTCAAATTACGTATTTGTGTGAAATCCGTCTTATTTTCATTCAACTGCTACAAGATCAACAATTCCATAAGCTTGTGCTTCTGTTGCTGACATAAAAACATCTCTTTCCATGTCTTCGGATACAACCCATAAGGGTTTGCCCGTTCTTTGTGCATAAACCCTTGTGAGGGTTTCACGCAGTTCCAGCAATTCTTCCGCTTCCAGGATAGCTTCTTCCGCTTGTGTATCATAAAACGTACTAGCAGGTTGATGCATCATTACCCTGATGATATAACATAATAAAAAGTTCTTCTATCTCGCATGATGAAGCGAAGAGAAAAGAAAGATAAAGACTAATATAATAGGAAAAAAGATAGAATTGAACAACCGTACGGGCATCTTTGATGCATTGCATATGCATACGGCTTTACAATAAAATTGACCCTTACCCTCCAAGAAAGAGAAAGAAAGAGAAAGTAAAATATACCAGACCCTGGTGGGTTAAATGATCAAATGGCCACCCTTCCTTTTTCTTTTGGAATAGTTAAAAACTACTATGATGGCTCCGTTGCTTTATATTATATATTATATTAATATATTCATTTTTTTGTTTGTGATTCAGCAATCCCAAAGTTTCTTTTTGAGACAATCAAAGAAAAAATCTTGTTTTTTTTCGCACTCCTTGCATAACTGCATAACATAATCGAAATATTTTTAAGAGCCTTCCGGTGTGAACAAAAAAGGTTTGTGACGCTGAGCTGGGCTCCCGATAAATAAGAGAAAATCGGAAATACCCTTTCTCCCATACTACTCTCTCGATACATAATCTAATGTTTTGAAAAAACAATGAAAAATTTTATCATTATCATATCGAATTCGAAGTGCCATGCTATTTTTACTTAATATATATTCATATTTCATAGGGCGAAGGCATAGTCTTCTTTTTCTCTTAAATCATTGGCGCCAAGCGTGAGGGAATGCTAGACGTTTGGTAATTGTCCCTCCGGCCAAGAGAAAAGATCCCATTGAAGCGGCTAACCCCATGCCTACTGTATGGACATCTGGTTGTACAAATTGCATAGTATCATAAATACCTATTCCAGGTATTACCCAACCGCCGGGAGAGTTTATAAACAAATACAGATCCCTGGTCTCATCTTCAATACTGAGATATACCATAAGACCCATAAGTTGATTTGAGATTTCGCTATCAACTATTTGTCCTAAAAAAAGGAATCTTTCTCGATAAAGTCGGTTGATTCGGGTACAATTGTAGCCCTTAGGAACCGTACACGCGTCTTTTGATGCATACGGTTCAAAAAAATTGTGAAAACAAAAAAAATCAATGTATGGATTCCAGTCCTCTTTCTTTTAGGTTCTTTCTGACTTCTAACGAAAGGGTTTGTCTTCTTCAATAAAGACGGATTTTTACTTTCTTTTTACTATAAATTTTACATAAAATTTTACATAATCAAATTTTACATAAATAAAAAAATCAAATAAAATCACTAAACTTATTGAATTAACTTCTCATTGATGTATTGTTTCATCGAGATTCAATCCTAATCGCGATGGTATTCTCTTGTTCCTGAGTGGGTCTCTTTCATCTTTTTAGGTTTATGCTCTACTCCGGGTAAAGATTCGCCCAATTTGGATTTGCACATATAGGACAAGCACTCCCGCATTACCATTTCTTTTTGTTATGACTTTCTACTTTTTCACTTCACTTCTATCGAGTTTGTTCATTAACAGTTTAAGATCAACTCGGTTGAATCATTTCTGATAGAACTCATAATCTTGGGTTTTTCTAAACAGAGCCTGTATACTTCATTTTTTTTTAGTCCGACCAAGACAACCATAAATTATTCTAATTGATAATAGTAATATGAATCCTCCAAAAATGGATCTAATTGTACTTCGCGCTCCAAACTTTTGATGATTCAATGAATCTTTATTGGGCGAAACAGAGGATATCTCGATTGTGGGAGAGAACGGGGAAATCCCATATGACCCAATATATCTGACAAGTCGCACTATACGTCAACCCAAGATGCATCTGCCTCTCCAGGATTTCGGAAAGGTACTTTTGGAACACCAACAGGCATTAATTGAAAGAAAAAAGAACTAAGTACTATATTTTACTTTGATGTGGAAACGTAACAATATTCTTTTTTTGTCTTTAGAATATTGGCTTTTATCTTTAGATTCGAAAAGGTCATAAAGAAAAACAGAACGAATAAAGTCAAATTATTACGAACAGGGCAATGACTAAATATGTACGCATTCGCTCATAGAAAATGGTATTAGAGTCCCCGTTGCGTATTGATACTTATCGAGTATAGAATAAATCTGCTTCTCTTTGGTCCTACGAATAGAATTGTTCTATTATTTTATTACCAACAGAATCGAACAAATATTAACCCCTGCTCTGAAATAATTCACCGAACAGGGGAGGTCCATAGGATAGTCATAGTAGAGTCTTTTCCAATGCAATAAAGTTACGTAGTGTTTATTTATCTTTGATAAAGGGGTATTTCCATGGGTTTGCCTTGGTATCGTGTTCATACCGTTGTATTGAATGATCCCGGCCGGTTACTTTCTGTTCATATAATGCATACAGCTCTGGTTGCTGGTTGGGCTGGTTCGATGGCTCTGTATGAATTAGCAGTTTTTGATCCTTCTGACCCTGTTCTTGATCCAATGTGGAGGCAGGGTATGTTCGTTATACCCTTCATGACTCGTTTAGGAATAACCAATTCATGGAGCGGTTGGAGTATCACAGGAGGGGCTGTAACGAATCCGGGTATTTGGAGTTACGAAGGTGTAGCTGGGGCACATATTGTATTTTCTGGGTTATGCTTTTTGGCAGCTATCTGGCATTGGGTATATTGGGATCTAGAAATTTTTTCTGATGAACGTACAGGGAAACCTTCTTTGGATTTGCCTAAGATCTTTGGAATTCATTTATTTCTTTCAGGGGTGGCTTGCTTTGGTTTTGGTGCATTTCATGTAACCGGCTTGTATGGTCCTGGAATATGGGTGTCCGATCCGTATGGACTAACAGGAAAAGTACAACCCGTAGATCCAGCATGGGGCGTGGGAGGTTTTGATCCTTTTGTTCCGGGAGGAATAGCCTCTCATCATATTGCAGCAGGGACGTTGGGCATATTAGCGGGTCTATTCCATCTTAGTGTCCGCCCCCCACAACGTCTCTACAAGGGATTGCGTATGGGAAATATTGAAACCGTCCTTTCGAGTAGTATCGCTGCTGTCTTTTTTGCAGCTTTTGTTGTTGCCGGAACTATGTGGTATGGTTCAGCAACTACTCCGATCGAATTATTTGGGCCCACTCGTTATCAATGGGATCAGGGCTACTTCCAGCAAGAGATATATCGAAGAGTTAGTGCTGGGCTAGCAGAAAATCAAAGTTTATCAGAAGCCTGGTCTAAAATTCCTGAAAAATTAGCTTTTTATGATTACATCGGAAATAATCCGGCGAAAGGGGGATTATTCAGGGCGGGTTCGATGGATAGCGGGGATGGAATAGCAGTTGGATGGTTAGGACACCCCGTCTTTAGAGATAAAGAAGGACGTGAACTTTTTGTACGTCGTATGCCTACCTTTTTTGAAACATTTCCAGTCGTTTTGGTAGACGGCGACGGAATTGTTAGAGCAGATGTTCCTTTTCGAAGGGCAGAATCGAAGTATAGTGTTGAACAAGTAGGTGTAACTGTTGAGTTCTACGGTGGCGAACTCAACGGAGTGAGTTATAGTGATCCCGCTACTGTGAAAAAATATGCTAGACGCGCTCAATTGGGTGAAATTTTTGAATTAGATCGTGCTACTTTGAAATCCGATGGTGTTTTTCGTAGCAGTCCAAGGGGTTGGTTTACTTTTGGACATGCTTCATTTGCTTTGCTCTTCTTCTTCGGACACATTTGGCATGGTGCTAGAACCTTGTTCAGAGATGTTTTTGCCGGGATTGACCCGGATTTGGATTCTCAAGTAGAATTTGGAACATTCCAAAAAGTTGGGGATCCGACTACAAGAAGACAGGCAGTCTGATACAACACTGGTTTGTTATCTTTTGTCTCTATTCTCTTTTTAGAAGATGTCATAGGGGACCAGCTCGCAGATAAAGAAAAAACAAAAGTGATGATTCAGACCAAGATTTCTCTGGTCCCCCCATAAAAACCATAAAAAGAAAATCAAAAAAAGCAAACAGGTATGGAAGCTATAATTGTAAACCGCGATCGAATCTATGGAAGCACTGGTTTATACATTCCTCTTAGTCTCGACTCTAGGAATAATTTTTTTCGCTATCTTTTTTCGAGAACCGCCTAAAATTGCAACTAAAAAGTTGAAATGATTTCTCATTATCTCAATTGAAGTAATGAGCCTCGCAATATTGATTAATATTGCGAGGCTCATTACTTCAACTAGTCCCCATGTTCCTCAAACGGATCCCTTAGTTGTTGAGAAGGTTGCCCAAAAGCGGTATATAAGGCGTACCCAGTAAAACTTACAAGTAAACCAGATAGAAAGATGGCTACAAGGGTTGCTGTTTCCATTCTTATATAATTTCAAGACCCAAATGGATCTATGATAAGATCGTTTATTTACTATGGAATGGTATACAAAGTCAACAGATCTCAATGAATACAATAGGATTTATGGCTACACAAACTGTTGAGAACAGTTCTAAATCTGCTCCAAGACGAACTAATGCAGGGAGTTTATTAAAACCATTGAATTCGGAATATGGTAAAGTGGCCCCTGGGTGGGGAACAACTCCTTTGATGGGTGTCGCAATGGCTCTATTTGCAGTATTTCTATCTATTATTTTGGAGATTTATAATTCTTCCGTTTTATTGGATGGAATTTCACTGAATTAGATCTATAAGAATCGCAAAGTTTTACAAAATAAATCATTTAGAGCCCGGGTTTCGAGCCCATTCTATTTTATTTTGGGAGTTCGATCGCGGAATTTCTTTGTTTCTGTATTTCCGGAATATGAGTGTGTGACTTGTTATAATCGATCCTATTGATAGTACAGAAAAAGGTTCTGTCATCTTGATAGAGATGGTTCTACTTCGTCGGATATTTATTCTAGTATCTGGAACACGAAATAGATTAAGAAATTTTTGAACTATGATTCATACTTAATCTTCAGACCTCGTATCCGGACTCCAAAAAATTTTCAAAGAATTCGAATTTTAAAATCGAAAGATTTTTCTTTTGGTCAAAATCGAAATAGAAGAAAAATCTTTCTTTGAATTTTGAGTCAGTCTATATATTCATGGAATAAGTGATGGTCAAAAGGTTCTTACTCGGGGAATCCTTGACTTAACTTAGTATTTTTTTATTGAATCATCGTGGTTCTAGTATGAATCTGAGGTTTTAATCAATTCATATTTATAGGGTTCTTAACAAGAGAATTCCTAGCAATACAATAAGAAATAATAAAAGCCATATTATTATACGTATACATAAAAACAAATAAATAGGAAAAAAGAGGAATCAAGAGGCCTGTACGGATCAACATAAAAACCGCTGAGCCAACTTGAGATTTTGGTATTATCGCCACAAACAAAAAAGAGTTTTCTTCTTTCGTACCTTCAAAGAAGATTGAATCAAAGATTCAAAATAAAAAAGTTTCAACCTTTCCATTACATATTCAATTAGTAT